TTTGGTTGTGGACTCAAGGGTTCAGGTTCAAACATGTTCTTTGAAGAAATATATGAGTTCTATTATAATAGAAAAAAATATGTTTTTTTTATTCCATTTAAGTAAATCGAGAAAAGGAAAAACATAATAAGAAATGACACTCCTATCATAGGAATGGAAATAGCCTTGTTGCTGCTTCAATAACAAGCATTTTCGTTTTCAAATCAAATAAATCATTTGATCTATGATTCATTGGAACAAGGAATGGCCTGGCTAGGTACTGGCCAGGCCGGGGGAATAAAAGAAAGAACTTTTCGGACGAAATCAAAGAGGGACTCTTTCTATTGGAGATATCTGTTTCGAATCATTATCTAAAGGGAATTGATGATTGATCAAATTCGTCTATATTTATAGAATAAAGAAAGATAAGGAAAAACTTTTACATATGAATTATCCTTTTAAAATTGGGAGAGATGGCTGAGTGGACTAAAGCGGCGGATTGCTAATCCGTTGTACGAATTATTTGTACCGGGGGTTCGAATCCCCCTCTCTCCGTTTCTTCTGATCACTTGATATTTCCCTTTCGAATTCGAAAAAATCTCTAACCCCCTTTCTCATAGTTAAATGTATGGAATGGAGAAAGAAAATCCTAAGAAAATTAAGAAATCGAGCAAGGAAAAACCCCTGATTTTTTTTATTCATCACGTCCAGGATTACGTCCTGGATCATTAGATAGGAATCCGAAGATGAAGAGAGAAACAAAGAATATCACTACTGTGTAAACGAAGAGTTTGAGAGTAAGCATTACACAATCTCCAAGATCATTTTGGGGGAAATAGGGGAATAGATTCTCCATTTTTGTACCACATATTCCGTTTTGACACCAAGAAAAGAAGCGGTTTCTAGAAAACATAAGGAATTTGCAGGAATGAATTTGTAATAAGATTCTGATTCTTTCGTTAACAAAATGATCTCTCATACCTACAATTAGGTATTGTAGGGACCATACATAGGGTCTTCGACCCCCAGAAGGAATGAAGAAATGAGGTGATTCCGATTCATCTCGGTTATCCAAAAGAATTTCCATGTTTGAGTCGAGGGTTCATTATCTGATCTTATCAATTCTTAAGAATAGAATTTTTTTTTATCGAATAAATCATGAATGTTTCTAAGACAGTATTAAAGATCTCATCGAAAACTTACAGCAGCTTGCCAAACAAGGGCTAAGAGAAAAAAGAGCACAGGTATGACTGGCATAACATCTACGATTGGATTGAAAAAAGCATAAGCTTCGGGCAATTTGGCGAAGAAAAAGCTACTCGAATGAAGGGCAGAATTAAGACAGATCAAACTAAAGATATTAAGCATAACAAACATTTTGTTCTTGGAGAAAATTTCATTATTATTGGGTTATTGATATAAGGGGAAAATGAAGAAAGAAGGGAAAGTAGGCCGCAAAATCTTTCTTTTTCTTTGAACTCCCTCAATCAAAAATCCTTCAATTCTCAAATGAGAATAGAAGGAATCATACCTTACATACAATATCTTAATTGAATTATATGTAATGATCAATAAATTCATTTTGATTCTACATCTACATGTGTAGAATCATAGCAACAACCAATTCAATAGATATTGGGGCTGGAATTGACGAACAACCAATACCGATATTAGTGTTTATCGGTGTCGAATAGAAATAAAAATGGGGCGTGGCCAAGTGGTAAGGCAACGGGTTTTGGTCCCGTTACTCGGAGGTTCGAATCCTTCCGTCCCAGACCAATTCTATCATAACAAAGATTGTTCTTTTTAAGAATCTTCTGTTTAAGGGTGTAATGTTGGATACAATGTGATCCAATCTTTCTTTGTGATTTCTAATGATTCTTCTATAGAATCATATCTTCCCTTTCGATTTTGTTTCTCACAAACAAACGGATCGAGTATCAATGACATGTGGATGGAAATAAATATCTTTTTTGATATAGGTAGGATGGGAACAAAGATCAAAGTGAAATTCAAAAAAAAAAACTGGGTGGGCCATTCAGCGTATGTTCGCCCCCTCGCCCATATTCATATTGAAGGTTAGTTAGTCATTTGGATAAACTTTATGCCCCATATCTATGATATTTGGATTCTCACATGATGCATTCTGAGTCGAAATGCGAAATAAAAGAGAAGTCTCTACCTTCCCTAAAGTAAATATAAATAAAGATAGGGTAGACAAAATGACTAATTCTATGTGGATCCTGAATCCTAAAAAACGGGGGGGTTCTTGGTATTAATTCCATCGCTGGAATTAAAGCTCCTGAGACTGGGGTGGGACAAAATCAAACAAAATAGTAACAACGAATTGATATGAACCCATTTTGCTTTGTACTTATACAAGACAGGATAGCATCCCATAAGAAGATCCTTTTAAATTGGCTTTGGATATGATTCATGATCCCCATGGAATTCGTGTCGATATGAGTTAATCCGCAAAGGAAAGGAAGGTATCAATTTTAAGACCCTTGTCATCCGGATCTTATTAACAAACAAGAAAATTCAATACGGAACAGATTATTTTCTTTGGACCTAATTTCTTTTATTTTGTATTTGATTTGGCTCCAATGAATAATTGGAAATCAATGTAGCGATCAATTGGGGGAGGGGGGAGATTCATACATTCACTTTACTTTATGGAAAGATTCCTGAATCTGAAGTAAGGAAAAATCTGTAGAAAATGAACCATGCCTATATGTATTGTTATTGTTCTATTTCAGTGATCAGTGACACCGGTGTTTCAGTTTTGGCGAAAAAGATCTGCGATCCCTTAAATACCCACGATTACCCCCGGTAACACTTGTTTGGTGTATCTGATGAATACGATAAAATCAGACTCCTACGATTCTGATTTTATCAATCAGATGAAAGAATACCTGAAAGAATACCGACCTTCATTTTTTCTTTCATGAGCCCCTTCTATCCATCCCCAAGAAAACAAAACAATTGGATTTGTTTCTTGACCCATTTATCTGGTTTAAATTATTGATGATTCAATCGGAAAGGAAACATAGAGGTCTCTTATGATGATCAAATTCGCGTCTGATTTAATTAATCAGATATCTGCTAAACATTTTTAGATCCTCGTTGTACCGACTTGTTGATGGATTTAGAGATTCAATTCAGTCTTTACTGGAAAACTTATTTCCAGTAATGATGTCGAAGTAGGAAATTCTTGAAATTGTTTTTTATGATTCCTTATAAATTCTTTCTACTCGAAGAAGTGTGACATTGGTGAATCTATCCTATCGAGTCACTTGCGATCTTTCCCGGTCATTGGAATAGCTTATTTGGTTAATGACTCATTCTGTTCCGGTATCGGTAATCTAATTAAAGACCCTTCTTTAGTTTTAGTTGTTTGAGAAAGAATTGGATCTTTCATGATTCATCATCCCTAACAATCTGTTGAAGATGTAAAGAAGTGTTAAGCAACGCATTTCTTCGTGTTTTTTATAAATGTGTTTCATTCTTCTAATAAAATATGGGGTATAATTATATTCTTGCTGAGACTTCTCCAGATCCATCTATGAAAATGAAAGTATGGAGGACTTCATATACTATATACCGATTGAGCCAATGACTATTCATGATTCCATATTGAATCAATTCCATACCGGTCCAAAATTAGAGGAATGTTATGGTAAAACTTCGTTTGAAACGATGTGGTAGAAAGCAACGTGCGACTTGAAGGACATTATCGGCTGTGGATTCTTGTACCCACCATTTTATATATCAAAGAAGATGCTCTCGGCTCGACATAGTTTGTTCTATTCCACTAGGACCCCAATTTTGGGGTTGTAATAAAATAATATAATTATAATATAGCACATGATGGAGCTCGAGCATAAAGAATTGGTTCATTTAGCAGAGAGAAGGATCTAGGGTTAATGCCAATCAATAAGTTGGAACAACTTCGTAAGTATATCTTCGGTATAGAAATTGAAAGGATCAAGTTCGAACAAGTAAAAAAAAAAAAGTAAAATGAATTTGTCGAAATAGTTTTACCAATTCCGATCAAAAGTGTATCACAGGGGAATCAATCGTTTCCATAGAACGAAATAACAAAAGGTATGTTGCTACCCTTTTGAAACAATTAAGGATCACCGAAGTAATGTCTAAACCCAAGGATTCAAAGCAAAGATAAAATAAAGGATACCGGAACAAGGAAACACCGTTTTCAATTGTCTCAACAACTAGATCAGAATGGGGAAGAAATAAAATCGATTCTAGGCGAGACAAACAAAAGAGGTTAGAGACGGCTCAATAAATGTCTAAGGATTTCCCTTCGAGCTCTTTGAGAATGACCCAACTTGAGTTATGAGTACGAATGAGATTTCTTTTTTTTTTTTTTTTCAGGAAGGAAGAACAAAAAAAAATGACTCAAATCATAGTCTAATTGATGATTTTGTGGATCTATTTGCCACTACAATACATAAATTCGAATCATTCTTTTTCGAGCCGTACGAGGAGAAAACCTCTTATACGTTTCTAGGGGGGGTTGTTCATTTATGTCTATCCCAATGAGTCATCTATCGAATCGTTGCAATTGATGTTCGATCCCGAAGAGAGGGAAGAGATCTTCGTAAAGTGGGTTTTTACGATCCGATAAAGAACCAAACTTATTCAAATGTTTCCGCTATTCTATATTTCCTTGAAAAAGGCGCTCAACCTACAGGAACTGTTCATGATATTTCAAAGAAGGCGGAGGTATTTAAGGAATTTCGAATTAATCAAATGAAATTAATGAAATAAAAAAAAAGGGGGGGGGTGCCCAGTATCTAGCTTTGTCTAATTGTTTCTCCACCATTCCTTATTTTTTTTCTCTATTCTCTATTCATTGTTGCTCTCACATGACCCCGTATCATAGAACTATAAAAAAAAAAGATCTTCTCTTGATATGAGACAGATAGAAAAAAGATTGAGTGAATAGATGAAATAACTGGGAAATTATGGGATTACCATCAATCAGATGGTTTTCGTTGGGACTCCACCAACAAACAAAAGGTCAATCTTGCTTATTGTACCTCTATTGAATAAATATTGAATAAACCCGACATTTTTTTCCTACCGGAATTCCTTATTTATTTCCCCACTCATACTTCATCCCTTATCTATGTTGTAGTGTCACTCCAACACAAGTCCTTGTTTTATTTATTGAATTGGTTTTCTCAACATTCAATTCATATTGACAATGGTGTATCGAACAAATATAATTCGATCGTGGATAAATAGATCTATTTATCCACATTTCATAAGTTTGTTTCTTTATTTCACTCAAATGATGGGTTCGTCAATTTCGTTGTGACACAAGAAGTATCTTAGTTAATATAATGAAAAAAAAAAAATAGAGTATGGGTAGTCTATAAATTTTTACATCTATTTAGATTTTCTCTATAATTTATCCCAGAATCTGTTGTATTTTCATCTGATCTCTGTTCATTTTTATGTTCACAATTGATCATCAAATCTTTCTTTTTGATCTGTTGCTAGTTCAATGTTTTGACGAGGTCGGGCAATCGAATCTCTTTATTTATTTTTTATTCCGATCGTATCTACACACCCTATTTATATGGGTTGCTAACTCAACGGTAGAGTACTCGGCTTTTAAGTGCGGCTATGGTCTTTTACACATTTTGATGAAGCAACGGATTCGTCCATACCATTGGTAGAGTTTGTAAGACCACGACTGATCCTGAAAGGGAATGAAAGGAAAAAACAGCATGTCGTATCAATGGAGAACTCTTAGAATACTTCATCCTTAACGGATCGATACAAAATCTTGTTTTGATTCTTTTCTTGGAAAGGGGTCAAATCAATTCAAGTTGGGTCGAGTGAATAAATGGATAGAGCCCTATAGCTCCAATTATAGGGAAACCAAAAGCAACGAGCTTCTGTTTGTTCTTAATTCGAATGATTACCCGATCTAATTAGACGTTAAAAATATATTAGTGCCTGATGTGGGAAAGGGTTCTCTTGTGAGTGGATCATCAATTCCTTTTTTTTCATGAATCCTAACTATTCTCTATTATGTTCTCTATTATGTAGTGGAGACGAATGTGTAGAAGAAACGGTATACTGATCAAAATTCATTATTCCAAAGTCAAAAGAGTGATCGGGTTGTAAAAATAAAGGATTTTTAACCATCTCTTGTAACTATAACGAACATAAATAAATTGGATGGAAATAGGATCCGTTGATTGTCCTTTCTGGCTCCGGGGTATCTATTCTTTTCTTACTATATACCTTGTTCTGACCGTATCGTACTATGTATTATTTGATAACTCAAGAAATCGCCCATTTGGTTCAAGTGTAATTTCAAATGGAAATGGAGGAACTACAAGGATATTTAGAAATGGATGGATTTCGGCAACAATACTTCCTATATCCCTTTCTATTTCAGGAATATATCTACGCGCTTGCTCATGGTCATGCTTTAAATGGATCGATTCTTTATGAACCGGTGGAAAATTTAGATCATGACAATAAATCCAGTTCACTAATTGTGAAACGTTTAATTACTCGAATGCATCAACAGAATCGTTTGATTATTTCGGTTAATGATTCTAATCAAAATCGATTCGTTGGGCACAACAATCATTTTGATTCTCAAATGATATCGGAGGGTTTTGCAGTCGTTGTGGAAATTCCATTCTCGCTGCGATTGGTATCTTCCCTAGAAGAAAAAGAAATAGCAAAATCTCATAATTTACGATCTATTCATTCAATATTTCCCTTTTTCGAGGACAAGTTATCACATTTAAATCATGTGTCAGATATACTAATACCCCACCCCATCCATCTGGAAATCTTGGTTCAAACCCTTCACTCTTGGATACAAGATACTCCTTCGTTGCATTTATTGCGACTCTCTCTCTACGAGTATTGGAATTCAAATAGTCTCATTACTTCAAAAAATTCCATTTCCCTTTTTTCAAAAGAGAATCAAAGATTCTTCTTGTTCCTCTCTAATTCTCATGTATATGAATGTGAATTCATATTCATTTTTCTCCGTAAACAACCCTTTCATTTACGATCAAAATCTTTTGGATCCTTTCTTGAGCGAACACATTTCTATGCAAAAATAGAATATCTTGTAGTAGTGCTTTGTAACGATTTTCAGAAAACCCTAGGGTTGTTCAAAGACCCTTTTATGCATTATGTCAGATATCAAGGAAAATCGATTCTGGCTTCAAGGGGGGCTCATCTTCTGATAAAGAAATGGAAATCTCACCTTGTCAACTTTTGGCAATGTCATTTTGACTTGTGGTCTCAACCGGCCAGGATCCATATAAAGCAATTATATAATCATCCCTTTTATTTTCTGGGCTATCTTTCAAGTGTACGACTAAACTCTTCGGTGATAAGGAGTCAAATGCTAGAGAATTCGTTTCGAATAGATACTGCTATTAAGAAATTCGAGACCGTAGTCCCAATTATTCCTCTGATTGGATCATTGGCTAAAGCAAAATTTTGTAATGTATC